CATCCCCCCTGTAATTGTACAAGCTCCCATAGCAATAACATATTTTGGTTCAGGCATTTGCTCATATAATCTCACTAAAGAAGGAGCCATCTTCATTGTTACTGTGCCTGCTGTTAAAATTAGATCTGCTTGTCTAGGACTAGATCGTGGTACCAGTCCATAACGATCAAAGTCGAATCGTGATCCTATTAAGGAAGCAAATTCAATGAAGCAACAACTGGTACCATAGAGAAGCGGCCATAAACTAGATAGTCTTGACCAATTTGAAAGATCATTTAATGTAGTTGAAATAACTGAATTTTTGGTTGTTCGATCAAGTAAGGGAAACTCAATGGAATTCATAACTGTCTCAATGTTTTTTTTATTGTCTAAATATTCAAGAATTAAGACCATTCTAGTGCTCCTTTTCGCCATGCATAAATTAAACCAACAATTAGGATAAGCACGAAAATTAAAGCTTCTATAAATACGGATACCCCCAATACATCGAAACTCATTGCCCACGGATAAAGAAAAACTGTTTCAACATCAAAAACAACAAAAACTAGAGCAAACATATAATAACGGATTCTAAACTGTAACCAAGCATCGCCCATTGGTTCTATTCCCGATTCATAACTAGAAAGTTTCTCTGGCCCTTTATTAATCGGGGCTAAAATTCCAGAAATTAGAAATGCCAAAATAGGAATAAGACTCGATATTATTAGAAATGCCCAAAAAATATCATATTCGTAAAGCAAAAACATAGATGTACTCCTATGAATGTGGAAAATCTACCAGATTAGTATTAGTCGATTCGAATTGGAATTAATTATCAAGTCAGACATAACTATAACTGTTTCTAATTTTAAGCGAACTGCTCAGTTTCGTTTGTTTCCTGTGGTACTCATTTCAAGATAGAAATATAACCATATATCTATTTTTGGGATAACGTACAAAGAAAACAAAAAAAAACTCTCGCATTTTCGCCTGACTTTTGATTCTCTCTAAAGAAAAGTAATTCCAGATTGAAATCCAATCTCTTTTTTTTATTATTTATTTTTCTTATTAATATTCATAATAATTATTTCAAATAAAAAAAAATCAATTTTTAATTTTAATTATTTTCGAATTCTTTTTCTATTTTTATTTATTTATACTTTTTATTTATTTATACTAAATACAATTAATATTCATTATTTTATTTCATTATTTTTTTTTTTTCTAGTTCAAATTTATTCTAGTTAAAATCTCATTATTTTATTAATTTTTTCTTTTTTTTTTAGAAGTGAATTATTTTATTTGTTAATTCTCAATTTAATTTTAATAAAATATAAGAAAAAAATCTCATTTTCTTTTCTATTTCTGATTATTTATTGAAATTCATAATATTGAAATTCATTATCATTATAATAATAATAAATATTCCAAATAGAAAAATTAAATTGAAATTTATAAATCCATAAAATAGTATAAAAAATTTATACTACTATATACATAGTATACTACATACATACTAATATACTAACATACAGACTAATAATAAATAGAATAATATTAATATTTAATATATTCTATTTAAGTTAAGATATTATCTATTAATTATCTATTATTATATTATAAGTAAGTATAACAAAGAATTTAGACTACTACTAATATTTAGTTATTTAGTATTTAATACTATAGCTATAATATAAATAGTAAAAATAAATAGTAAAAAAAAGTAAATAAGTAAATAGAAACATTAGTAGTATTAGTAGGAATATTAGGGCTATACGGACTCGAACCGTAGACCTTCTCGGTAAAACAGATTAAACTTATTATTATCAAAATGATTTGAATTGCTTTACAGACCCAACGTGCATCTTTTTTGCATTGGGCTTTTTCATTAACTGATAGAAAGATCAGTTAATCTACCATCTTTTTTCTTGACAGAAAGAGAAAGATAAGGAGATGGCTCCGTGTGCTCTGATTTTGTTTTTATTCCAATCTAAGAGCACTACCAAAGTGTTTCAAAGAAGGGTTATCCTGACGTAGGTCTGCTTCTGGCCTGGATCAACTTAAGTTAAATGGAGTCTCTATCGACCTTCTTAAATTAAAGAATCAAATATGAAACTTCATACACCTTAAAGTTCATAAGATAGGACGAAAAGATCATTTTTTTGAGGTCCCTATACTCATTATGCCTAGCATTGAATAGATTCGGTATTCACCTTATCAATATCTCAAAATCTCAAATCAATGATGGGTTCTATTTGCCGTCTAAATTAAATGTACATTCGAATTGTACCGAACCCTTTGTCAGGCTATTGTTCTCTTGTTTTGTTCCCTAAAAGTCATGGAGTAAGACATCGATTTCTCAATAAGATCAACTCTTTTGATTACATGATGGACTCCTCTGAAAAAACATTGGCGCGCGTGTAAACGAGGTGCTCTACCTAACTGAGCTATAGCCCTTGTGCTTTTGATACATATTTTATCATATTATGTAGGGAATTTATTGTCAAGATGAATATTACAT